ATATTAATCCTTTTTATTCCAGGGCAAAGATTAAATCACTTACAAAACATAAAGGAACTAGTGGTACGTTGTTGAATCGAAATAAGGAATGCCAATCTTTTAAAATTTTATCACCATCCAACTATTCTCGAATTGGTCCATTCAATGGTTTGAAATATAACAATGTGACAAAGGAATCAATTAAACCTATAATTCCAATTCGGAATTTGTTAGGCCCCTTAGGTACAGTAGTACTCAAAATTGCGAATTTTTATTCATCTTACCATTTAATAACTTATAATCAGATTTTGTTAAAGAAATATTTGTTACTTAACAAATTTAGTCAGACTTTCAAAGTACTTAAATATTTTTTAATAGATGAAAATAGGGGGATTTTTAATCCCGATCCGTGCAGTAACATCATTTTTAATACATTCCATTTAAATTGGCGGTTTCTCCACCACGATTACTGTGATGAGACATCCACAATTATTAGCCTTGGACAATTTTTCTGTGAAAATGTATGTCTATTCAAATACGGATCACAGAAAAAATCTGGTCAAGTTCTAATTGTTTATGTTGATTATTTAGTAATAAGATCAGCTAAGCCCTATTTGGCTACTCCAGGAGCAACGGTTCACGGTCATTATGGAGAAACCCTTCACGAGGGAGATACATTAGTTACATTTATATATGAAAAATCAAGATCTGGTGACATAACGCAAGGTCTTCCAAAAGTGGAACAAGTGTTAGAAGTGCGTTCGATTGATTCAATATCGATAAATCTCGAAAAGAGGGTTAAAGGTTGGAATGAACATATATCAAGAATTCTTGCAATCCCCTGGAGATTCTTGATTAGCACGGAGCTAACCATCACCCAAAGCCGTATCTCTTTGGTTAATAAGATCCAAAAGGTTTATCGATCTCAGGGGGTACAGATCCATAATAGACATATAGAGATTATTGTACGTCAAGTAACATCAAAAGTCTTGGTTTCAGAAGATGGAGTGTCTAATGTTTTTTCACCCGGAGAACTAATCGGATTGTTGCGAGCGGAACGAGCAGGGCGTGTTTTGGATGAAGCGATCTGTTATCGAGCAATCTTATTGGGAATAACGAGGGCATCTCTTAATACTCAAAGTTTCATATCCGAAGCTAGTTTTCAAGAAACTGCTCGAGTTTTAGCAAAAGCTGCTCTACGAGGTCGTATTGATTGGTTGAAAGGCCTGAAAGAAAATGTTGTTCTAGGGGGAATTATACCTGTTGGTACCGGATTCCAAAAATTAGTGCATCATTCAAGGCAATACAAAAACATTCATTTGGAAATCAAAAAGAAGAATTTGTTCGAAGGAAAGATGAGAGATATCTTATTTTACCATGGAGAATTTTTTAGTTCTTGCGTACCAAACAATTTCCATGAGACATCAGAACAATCATTTACGCGATTTAATGATTCCTAAAATTAAAATAAAAGGAGACTCGTTTTTTTTATTATAATATAATTTCATTATCTTTATCTGGTCCAATTTTCTTATTTGATAATAAAGATCATAATGAATTAAAAGGAATTAATGGTTTGGGTCGTGTATCAGCGGTCAATCCTCGGTAGAAAGTTCCATCGGAACAATTATTTATTTCAGATACCTCGTCTCTTTGTTTAAAAAAAACAAAGAGCAAGTGTGGGGAAAAATGACAAAAAGATATTGGAACATTAATTTGGAAGAGATGATGGAAGCAGGAGTTCATTTTGGCCATGGTACTAGGAAATGGAATCCTAGAATGGCACCTTTCATCTCCGCAAAACGTAAAGGTATTCATATTACAAATCTTACGAGAACTGCGCGTTTTTTATCAGAGGCCTGTGATTTAGTTTTTGATGCAGCAAGTAGAGGAAAACACTTTTTAATCGTTGGTACCAAAAATAAAGCAGCTGACTCAGTAGCATCCGCTGCAATAAAGTCTCGGTGCCATTATGTTAATAAAAAATGGCTTGGTGGTATGTTAACGAATTGGTCCACTACGGAAACGAGACTTCAAAAGTTTAGGGATTTAAGAGCTGAACAAAGGATGGGGAAACTCAGCCGTCTCCCAAAAAGGGATGCAGCAATGTTGAAGAGACAATTATCCACCTTGCAAACATATCTGGGTGGGATCAAATATATGACAGGGTTACCCGATATTGTAATTATCGTTAATCAGCAAGAAGAATATACGGCTCTTCGAGAATGTGTCATTTTGGGGATTCCGACGATTTGTTTAATCGATACAAATTGTGACCCAGACCTCGCAGATATTTCGATTCCAGCCAACGATGACGCTATCGCTTCAATCCGATTGATTCTTAACAAATTAGTATCCGCAATTTGTGAAGGTCGTTCTAGTTATATAAGAAATCATTGATTATGATTAATAAATAGATTTTATTTATTGGATCGGTTACTATTCCTGGATTTCAAAAAAAAAAAGATAAAATAAAAAAAGTACTCGGGCTGGGGATATTATGTGATTACTTAGTATCATATACAATTAATGATTAAAGTGGGTCAGTTGAGAAAGAGATGGTTGAATCAAAATAATTCTTTTTTTTTAAGTTCGATTTCTGTCAGAGGACAATATGAATGTTATACCATGTTCCATTAACACATTCAAAGGGCTATATGATATATCGAGTGTAGAAGTAGGCCAACATTTATATTGGCAAATAGGAGGTTTACAAGTCCATGCCCAAGTACTTATCACTTCTTGGGTTGTAATTGCTATCTTATTAGGTTCAGTTACCATAGTTGTTCGGAATCCACAAACCATTCCGGCCGACGGTCAGAATTTCTTCGAATATGTCCTTGAATTCATTCGAGACTTAAGTAAAACCCAGATTGGGGAAGAATATGGTCCTTGGGTTCCCTTTATTGGAACTATGTTCTTATTTATTTTTGTTTCTAACTGGTCAGGTGCTCTTTTACCTCGGAAAATCATACAGTTACCTCATGGGGAGTTAGCTGCGCCCACGAATGATATAAACACTACTGTTGCTTTAGCTTTACCCACATCGGCGGCATATTTCTATGCGGGTCTTACAAAAAGAGGTTTGAGTTATTTTGGGAAATACATTCAACCAACTCCAATACTTTTACCAATTAACATTCTAGAAGATTTCACTAAACCCTTATCACTTAGTTTTCGACTTTTCGGAAATATATTGGCTGATGAATTGGTAGTTGTTGTTCTTGTTTCTTTAGTACCTTCAGTAGTTCCTATACCTGTTATGTTTCTTGGATTATTCACAAGCGGTATTCAAGCTCTTATTTTTGCAACTTTAGCCGCGGCTTATATAGGTGAATCCATGGAGGGTCATCATTGACTAGCTTTCGAAATTTTCAACCTTATCCCAATTTATGTGGAGTTCAATTTAATATATTTAATATAATCGACTTAAAATTATTAAAATTTTAAATTGGAATTAAAATTGAATAAGAATTGTTATCTTTTTACGACGTAAAACTAAATATAAAACTAAATAAAAAAGCTAGCTTAAGAAAATGAAACTGGGCATATGTAATAAATAGTTATAAGTCTGCCCAGCCCCCATATGGTTCGAAAAAAAGAATTATAGAATCATATTCAATAGGCGGTTTACATTATGGAAGAAACAAATGTATATGTGATATTAGAAATTCACTAGTTATAGTGAGGCTCTTATATACTCTTATATCTTATATAATCTTATATATATATAATTAATTATAATTAATATTTTAATATTTAAATTTAATTTAATTTATTTTCATTTCACAGCTCACCGCACTTAGATGGGATTCCAATAGAAAGTCCTTCTACTTTGTCTGTGATTGGGGATTGAACAAATAAACAGATGAATTCTGAACTCAAGGATGTAGAAGAATAAATAATGAAGAATTGAATGAAAAATGGGTTTAGAATAAAGAAATGCAATGACTAGAATCATATGCATATAGATTTACAAAAACTCCATCATGTATAAGAACTAAAAACGAGATTTCGAAGCGTTTCTGATAATTAATTGGTTGATTGTATCATTAACCATTTCTTTTTTTTTTGCGAGGAGCTTCGCTTACCATGAATCCACTGATTTCTGCCGCTTCTGTTATTGCTGCTGGATTGGCCGTAGGGCTTGCTTCTATTGGACCTGGAGTTGGTCAAGGTACTGCTGCGGGTCAAGCTGTAGAAGGTATTGCGAGACAGCCAGAAGCAGAGGGTAAAATACGAGGTACTTTATTGCTAAGTCTGGCTTTTATGGAAGCTTTAACAATTTACGGACTGGTGGTGGCATTAGCACTTTTATTTGCGAATCCGTTTGTTTAATTCTAGAAGAAAAAGTACGTAATGTACTTTTTTTTGACCTAGACTTACACTTACCGTTTTTTTGACTTAGACTTACCGTTTGCTTCTTCGAATTATATCAAAATTTCACTCTAACAATTACTTATTCGTTGAGAGAATACCTCCGGGAAGGACTGATTTTAGGATTAGTAATTAGCAGATCCTCTCGCTTTCTTCCTTCCCGTTTTTAGTTCTTAGTATAATGGAAACCTTTTTTTAGGATGCGTTGCAACGCAACAAACGAGGTATTTCGCAATTGGCATAATACCCAGGACCTAACCCAATAAGTATCTTCTTGGAAACTCTAACTTAAATTAGAATAATTTAATTAGAATAAAATAACAATTTAATCAAATAAATTAAAATAAATTAAATTAATAGATTAAATTTATTCCCATAAAAAAATCCCATAAAAAAAAAAAAAAAAGGAAATCAACCAAAAAGGGAGGGCGAAGTGATACAAAAAGAACTCTGTTCTTTATTAGTCCTATCTATTCTATAAGAGGAGAGTATATGAAAAGTGTAACCGATTCTTTCGTTTCCTTTGGCCACTGGCCATCCGCCGGAGGTTTTGGGTTTAATACCGATATTTTAGCAACAAATCCAATAAATCTAAGCGTAGTACTTGGGGTATTGATTTATTTTGGAAAGGGAGTGTGTGCGAG